GGATTTTGTTTTTGCTGAAGGTATTTTGACGGATACATCTCGACAAAATGACTTAATTCATAACACAAAAATGCATTGTGCAAAAATCCATAGTTCCATTCCTTTTTTGGATAGATACGTTACCCGAAAACAAAAGAAGGAGTAATAAAAAATAGAAAAATTATTATTAATTTAATATATAATTTTTAATATAAAAAAATGAATAGAAATCAAATCGAAAAAAAAAAAAGAGATTAAGATATCTCAAATCTCAAATAAGATATAAAGAAAGAAGGCTTTTTTCAAGCCCTACTTTTTGTTCTTTTTGTTTATGCGATGTAACATAAACATAATAATTCTATTTTGTGAATTGGGGAGAGATGGCTGAGTGGACTAAAGCGTCGGATTGCTAATCCGTTGTACGAATTTTTGTACCGAGGGTTCGAATCCCTCTCTTTCCGTTTCCGTTGATTGATGATTTGGCATTTTTTTATTTTGAACTTATGGAGCTTCTTTTTTGTTTTCCTTCCTTGTTTGTTTCATTTTTTTTTTTACTAGTTAAAGATGTAAAATAGATAGAAAAACGAAAAAGATTTCAAAATCCAGCACAAGGAAGGAAAACACATAAAACAAAAAAGATTTTCTTATTCTTCACGTCCTGGATTACGTCCTGGATCGTTAGATAGGAATCCGAAGATGAAAAGAGAAACAAAGAAAATCACTATCGTGTAAACAAATAGTTTTAGAGTAAGCATTACAAAATCTCCAAGATAATTAAAAAAAAAAACGACAGAGAAAGAGAATAGATTCTCTTCTATTTCACATTATGTTTATGTTTCCTTTGATACTAAGTTTCTAAGAAATTAAGTGATTTTGAGGAAATCGAAAAAAATTAGGAAATTGATTTGTAGTAAGAGTCGAGCCTTTTATTACCATTACCAAAGATTTTCTTTCATATCCACAATCGATATCCAGGTATTGGTGGTGGACTCAAATATAATCATTTGATTTTGATTTTTTAATGGAAAAAACAGAAATGATGAGATGGTCCGGATTTTTCTTGTCTATCAAAAAAATTCAATATTGGAATCAAGGATTCACACTGTAAGACTTATCTGATCTTAGAAAATGTTAAAATGTTCGAATTTTTGTTTTCGAATAAATTCTGAATTTTTTTAGGACATTATTCAAATTAAAGATCTCATCGAAAACTTACAGCAGCTTGCCAAACAAAAGCTAAGAGAAGAAAGAGTAGGGGTATGACTGGCATAATATCTACAATTGGATTCAAAAAAGCGTAAGCTTCAGGTAATTTCGCCAAGAAAAAACTACTTGAATAAAGGGCAGAGTGAATACAAATACAGACCAAGCTAAAGATATTAAGCATAACAAAAATGTTGTTCTTTAATAAAATGAATTGTATTTTTGCTTTTTTTGAATTCGAATCTTTTTTTATAGTATATTATTATATATAATATGATTTATATATTATATGATATTATAATATATAATATGATTAATTATATATGATTAATCATAATTTTTATTTATTATACTTTTATATTAAGAATTCAATATTAAAATTAAAGAAAAAATCAAAGAATTATAAAGAAATATATTTATAAAAAAGTTATAAAGAAATCTATTCTAGAATATATATAAGAATAATAAAATAGAAAATTTTAAAACTGGATATTAATTGAATTGAAATATAAATAATTCAAATATTGAATTCATATTTATTACCCATTTATTAATATTCATATCTATAATATCTATAATGAATATTACTAAATGAGTAATAAAACGAAAAAAGTGAATCAAATAAGATCAGACCCCAATCCTTTTTTGATTTGAACTTATCCAGTTCGAAATCTTTGTATTCTGAAATCAAAAATAGAAGAAATCATACTTTCATACAATATCTTAATTGAATTCTATGTAATGATCAATAAATTGTAATGATCAATAAATTCAGTTTCATTTGATATCTATGCATATCAAAATCCTAGCAACAAATTATTCTATAGAGAATAAGTTTATAACTGGAATTGACGAACAACCAATAATAGTATTTATTAGTGTCGAATCGAAAATGGGGCGTGGCCAAGCGGTAAGGCAACGGGTTTTGGTCCCGTTATTCGGAGGTTCGAATCCTTCCGTCCCAGATGATATTTATTCATGATTCATGATATATACCTATTTGAATATATCCGAATAAAGATTACACCTTATTTTTTTATTCATTTCAAAAATCTAATCCCTGAAAATCGAATTTATTAAATATTCTAATTTTAATAATATTTAATTTAATATATTATTTGATATTCGATTTTTTTTTTTCAAAAAAAATGCCAGCACATATAGTTACATATATAGTGAAATAAGACTCTGGGTTTTCAAGAAAAAAAAGAATTTTTTTTGAATACCCACTCGCTCGTTATTATTATCAATTCTTAATCTTAGTGATTGGATTTATTATTTATATACTTATATACTTATTCTATATTAAATTATATTTAATATAATTTTTTATTGATATTAACTAAATGACATAGAATATGAAAAAGAAAGTATTTATATGATTTTTCATGAAATGACTATCCATCTATTCCATTTTCATGTAAATAGAGGAAAAAAGCTCCATGAAAAAATGGTGGTTAAATTCAATGCTGTTTCATAGTAATAGAGAATTAGAATACAGGTGTGGTTTAAGTAAATCACTGGATAGTTTTGGTCCTATTGATGAAAATCCCGGTGTAAGTGAAGACCTCCCAATCTTAACTGATATGGATAAAAACATTCATAGTTGGAATAGTGAGAATTCTAGTTACAGCAATGTTGATTATTTCAGGAACATACGGAATTTCCTATCGGATAAAACTTTTTTAGTTATGGATAGTAAGAGGAAGAGTTATTCCATATATTTTGCTATCGAAAATCACATTTTGGAGATTGACAATGATCATTCTTTTCTAAATGAACCAGAAAGTTTTTTCTCTAGTTATAAGAATTCTAGCTATTTGAAGAATGGCTCTAAGAGTGATGATGATTATTCCATGTATGATACGAAATCGAATTGGAATAATAACATTAATAGTTGCATTGAGAGTTATCTTCGTTCTCAAATCTGTATTGATAGTTACATTTTAGGTGATAGTGACAAATACAATGACAGTGAGTTTAATAGTTACATTTATGGTAAGGTCAGAAATAGTGGTGAAAGCAAGAGTACTAGTATAATCACTAGCACGAATGAGACAAATACAAATGATAGTGATCTTACAAAAAGAGAAAGTTCTAATGATCTCGATGAGACTCAAAAATATAAGCATTTGTGGATTGAATGCGAAAATTGTTATGGATTAAATTATAAGAAAATCTTGAAATCAAAAATGAATATTTGTGAACACTGTGGATATCATTTGAAAATGAGCAGTTCAGATAGAATCGAACTTTCGATTGATCCAGGTACTTGGAATCCTATGGATGAAGACATGGTTTCTCTGGATCCCATTGAATTTCATTCGGAAGAGGAACCTTATCAAAATCGTCTTGATTCTTATCAAAAAAGGACGGGATTAAAGGAGGCTGTTCAAACAGGCACAGGTCAACTAAACGGTATTCCTGTAGCAATTGGAATTATGGATTTTCAGTTTATGGGGGGTAGTATGGGATCCGTAGTGGGTGAGAAAATAACCCGGTTGATCGAATATGCTACCAATCAACTTTTACCTCTTATTATAGTATGTGCGTCCGGAGGAGCGCGTATGCAAGAAGGAAGTTTGAGCTTAATGCAAATGGCTAAAATCTCTTCTGCTTTATATGATTATCAAATCAATCAAAAGTTATTCTATGTATCGATACTTACATCTCCTACTACTGGTGGGGTGACAGCTAGTTTTGGCATGTTGGGAGATATCATTATTGCTGAACCAAATGCTTACATTGCATTTGCGGGTAAAAGAGTAATCGAACAAACGTTGAATAAGGAAGTGCCCGAAGGTTCACAATCAGCTGAATTTTTATTCCAAAAGGGCTTATTTGATTCAATTGTACCACGTAATCTTTTAAAAGAGGTTCTAACTGAGTTATTTCAGTTCCATGGTTTCTTTCCTTTGACTCAAAATGAAAAATAAAGCAGACCCTAAAATTCTTTTTTTTTTCAATTTTGAACTTCAGAAAATCAAATTATAACACACAAGAGCAAAGTAATAAGATAAGATAATAATAGAAAAAGACTAAGAATAATAAAAAGGTGTATTATCATACACATGTTTCTTGTAGAAATAGAGGGCGAAATTCATCCAGTTATTTAGTTCGACATTCCTTAATATTTAATAATTATTCTATTTTGTGCTTTTGATTCTTAATAAATCTTATTCATTTTTTTTATTATTGATTTATTATATTCTATACTTATTATGTATACTCACTATATAGAGTATAATATATATATATTAGTTTATTATCTAGATAGTCATATATATTCATTTAGCTATGCTTAACTTAGTATCATTTTTTCAATAGACTTAGTATAAGTCTATATGAATATGAATTCGAATGATTATAGACTATCTTTATTACAATATAATAATATCTTTATTACAATATAATAATAATCAAAATATGAAATTAATATAACAAAAATATTAATCTAACAATCAACAAAAAAGAACAGGTACAAATATGAAATTGAGGCACCCATTTTATGATAAGCTTACCTTCCGTTTTTGTTCCTTTAGTGGGCCTTGTGTTTCCGGCAATCGCAATGGCTTCTTTATTTCTTTATGTTCAAAAAAACAAGATTTTTTAGATACGGGCAGTAGGGACAAATCTCATATATTTTTTTGGATAAAGTCAATTTTCTTTTCTTGGATTTGTTATTCTGTTCCATTTTTATAACTATTCCATTAAAAAAAACAAGAGAAAAGGAAAATACTAATATCATATAAGCCTTAATAAGATTAGGAGGATTTAATCTAACAATCAACAAAAAAGAACAGGTACTAATATAAAATTGAGGTACCATTTTATGCTTATGGTAGATGTTTTTTTGCCTTTAGTGGGGCTAGTATTAATTGTAACAGCTGGTTTATTGGTTCATGTTCAACAACACATTTTTGGGGGGTCAGGACACCTTATGCGTCGCTACCAAGAACAAGAACACACATGGATCTACACTATACCAGGGGCCCGAAAACCAATCAATTTCTTCTGGGCTTCTTTCACTCTTTTAGGTTCATTAGGGGTGTTATTTATTTCAGCTTCCAGTTTTTATGGTAGGAATTTTTTCTCTTTCAATTCGTCCGAATTTGTAGTTCCTTTTTTGCCACAAGGGGCCACGCTGACTTTCTATGGAATCGCGGGTCTGTTTGTAAGTTTTCATTGGTGGATTCTAATTTTTTGTAATGTGGGTAGTGGTTATAATCTTTACGATAATCAAATTGGAATGGTGTGGTTTTTTCGTTACGGATTTCCTGGAGAAAATCGTTGTATTCTTTCCCACGTCCGTGTAGAAGATATTCTGGCCCTCCAATTTTACGCTAACCCAGAACCTCGTACTGGTGTCCTTTATATGTACACCAGAGAACAGGGGGCCATTCCCTTGACTCCTGTTGATGTTTATTATGATAGGACTCCGCGCGCCAGCGTTTTCGAAACAGCTTCGGACTTGGCCGCATTCTTGGATGTACCATTGGAAATAATTGTATAAATAAAATTCGAAAAATAAATGCTTTCTTAGAGAAAGCATTTATTTTCCGAATTTTATCAATTTTTAATTGATAGCTTTTGAAACAATATTTTTCTTCTTCATTCGAATTGGCAGTGGATTCTTTTATTTTCTTATTTGATTTCTGTATTCTTTTGTATTCTTTTTTCCAAATTAAAGGAAAGAACTAACTTCTGAATTACAAATAAAAAAAGCGAGAATAGATTATCCATTTCTCTGAATAAATTAGAAATGGATAGATATAGGCTCTATTACTTGGAATAGAACTTATGCTTGATAGAAAGATTATTATCATATATAGTTGACAAATGAGATGAAGCTGAGTTCATTAAAGACGAAAAATGGCAAAAAAGAAAGCATTCATTCCCCTTCTATGTCTTACATCGATAGTCTTTTTGCCCTGGTGCATCTCTTTTATATTTAAGAAAAGTCTGGAATCTTGGGTTACAAATTGGTGGAATACTAAACAATCCGAAATTTTCTTGAATGATATTCAAGAAAAAACTATTTTAAAGAAATTCATAGAGTTCGAGGAACTGTTCCTCTTGGAGGAAATGCTAAAGGAATACCCCGAAACACGTTTACAAAACCTTCGTATCGGAATCTACAAAGAAACCATCCAATTGATCAAGACGCACAACCAAGATCGTATTCATACGATTTTGCACTTCTCGACAAATATAATCTGTTTCCTTATTCTAAGTGGTTATTCTATTCTGGGTAATCAACAACTCATTATTCTTAACTCGTGGGTTCAAGAATTTCTATATAACTTAAGTGACACAATAAAAGCTTTTTCTATTCTTTTATTAACTGATTTATGTATAGGATTCCATTCAACTCATGGTTGGGAACTAATGATTGGTTCTGTCTATAAAGATTTTGGATTTACTCAGAATGATCAAATCATATCTGGTCTTGTTTCCACTTTTCCAGTCATTTTAGATACCATTTTTAAATACTGGATTTTCCGTTATTTAAATCGGGTATCTCCGTCACTTGTAGTGATTTATCATTCAATGAATGACTGAAAAAATGATCCACTGATCCAATTTGTTTTTTTGTATATAAAAGCGAAACATTCAAAATTTTACTTATTCTTTTCCTTTCTACTCGTATTCTTCCTATATTCTAGGAAAATGATTTCAGTAAATAGCAGAATCATGGATAGGGAACGATGTCAGTAACCTACCTAATCTTATTGTAAAAATTTTCAGGATCAATGATTGGACCATGCAAACTAGAAATGCTTTTTCTTGGATAAAGGAAGCGATTACTCGATCCATTTCCGTATTGCTCATGATATATTTAATAATTCGAGCACCCGTTTCAAATGCATATCCTATTTTTGCCCAGCAGGGTTATGAGAATCCGCGAGAAGCAACCGGCCGTATTGTATGTGCCAATTGCCATTTAGCTAATAAGCCCGTAGATATTGAGGTTCCACAAACGGTACTTCCCGATACTGTATTTGAAGCAGTTGTTCGAATTCCTTATGATATGCAAGTGAAACAAGTTCTTGCTAATGGTAAAAAGGGAGCTTTGAATGTGGGGGCTGTTCTTATTTTACCAGAGGGTTTTGAATTGGCCCCTCCCGATCGTATTTCGCCCGAGATTAAAGAAAAGATAGGTAATCTGTCTTTTCAAAGCTATCGTCCCACAAAAAAAAATATTCTTGTGGTAGGCCCCGTTCCTGGTCAGAAATATAGTGAAATTACCTTTCCTATTCTTTCTCCGGATCCCGCTATTAAGAGAGATGTTCACTTCTTAAAATATCCTATATACTT